TCTGTATTGATAGTTACATTGTAAGTGGTAATGACAATTCCAGTAACAATTACATTTCTAGTTCCATTTGTAGTAAAAGTGGAAATAGTAGTCAAAACGAGGATATCAGAACGAGTGATCAAACTATACCAGAAAGTTCTACTCATCTGGGTGTAACTCAACAATACCGGCATTTGTGGGTTCAATGCGAAAATTGTTATGGATTAAATTATAAGAAATTTTTTAAATCAAAGATGCATCTTTGTGAACAATGTGGATATCATTTGAAAATGAGTAGTTCAGATAGAATCGAACTTTTGATCGATCCGGGCACTTGGGAGCCTATGGATGAAGACATGGTCTCTCTGGATCCCATTGAATTTCATTCGGAGGAGGAGCCTTATAAAAATCGTATCGATTCTTATCAAAGAAAGACAGGATTAACCGAGGCTGTTCAAACAGGCAGAGGGCAACTAAACGGTATTACCGTAGCAATTGGGGTTATGGATTTTCAGTTTATGGGAGGTAGTATGGGATCCGTAGTCGGGGAGAAAATTACCCGTTTGATTGAATACGCTACTAAAGAATTTCTACCTCTTATTATAGTGTGTGCTTCCGGAGGGGCACGCATGCAAGAAGGAAGTTTGAGCTTGATGCAAATGGCTAAAATATCTTCTGCTTTATATGATTATCAATCAAATAAAAAGTTATTCTATGTACCAATTCTTACATCTCCTACTACCGGTGGGGTGACAGCTAGTTTTGGTATGTTGGGGGATATCATTATTGCCGAACCCAATGCCTACATTGCCTTTGCGGGTAAAAGAGTAATTGAACAAACATTGAATAAAACAGTACCCGAGGGTTCACAAGCGGCCGAGTATTTATTCCAGAAGGGCTTATTCGATCTAATCGTACCACGTAATCCTTTAAAAAGCGTTCTGAGTGAGTTATTTCAACTACACACTTTCTTTCCTTTGAATCAAAATTAGAACATTAAGTTCAATTATTTTGAGCAAACAAGTAATTAGTTTATCGGAATCCAAGTTAAAATTAGACGAATGGGGTTTTCTTTGTTGACATAAGATCTAATTATATAAAGAATCAAAAGTCACAGAAAATCCGCCCCTTTTTATATATTCCTGATTATTGATCAAGAAGCCTCTATTAACAAGATAAAAGATGAAATTCTTATTTTCGTGAAATTAGGCAAATCAAAAAAATATACTCTTCTCGTCATATATAATGAAAATCTATAAAATATAGAATTTTTTATTTTTTTATATCTTACGATAATCCTATTTTGACTAAGAATCCCTGATGGATGGGATTCTAACAAACCCTTCAATATATTCAATATAATTATAAATATAAATAGAATCTAATTAATTTTTAAGAAACTTTTTGCTTAGTAAATGAAATTCGAAGACAAGAGCAAAAAATGAAGAAAATAATATCTCATCCATATCCTTTCAAATCTTTCATGTAGAAAGATGAAAAACTACATTATATACTCACTTAGATAGATACTTATATTTATACTTAATAGCTATTAAGTAATAATAATAATTCCAATTTAGAATTATCAAATTATAATAAGATATCTTTATCAAATTATAATAAGATATCTTTATATATAATAAGATATCTTTATATTATAAATATAAAATATAAATAATAATAACAGGTACAAATAGTAAATCGAGGTACCCATTCTATGACAACTCTTAACTTTCCCTCTGTTTTGGTGCCTTTAGTAGGCCTAGTATTTCCGGCAATCGCAATGGCTTCTTTATTTCTTCATGTTCAAAAAAACAAGATTGTTTAGAGCCGATGGCACAAAATCTCATCTATTTTTTTTTTCAAAACTGACGCTTGTATCATAACACAGATATCTATTTAGCAAAATATGGTATAAGCGGCTTCCGCCGAAAAACTCTTATGTCTCCAGAAAATGCTATTAGGGATCAATGGATTCTAGCTATTTTCAAATAGACCCGAATCGACGGATAGCTGAACTGTAAAGTTGGTCTATCTATATCTATTTGGCTATCTTTAGTGAGATCATACGAAGGGTATGTTATTAGTTTAGATCTAACGAATTTAATGAATTACTCCTAAAGGATCACATCAAACTAGTGCTAGTTGATGCGAGTTACTTCGGAAAAAAAAGGACTAAAGTCAAATTCATTTGGGGTATTCTCTCAATTCCAAAAAAATCAACTGGATCAAGTATGAGTTGTCGATCAGAACATATATGGATAGAACCTATAACGGGGGCTCGAAAAACAAGTAATTTCTGCTGGGCTGTTATCCTTTTTTTAGGTTCATTAGGATTCTTGTTGGTTGGAACCTCGAGTTATCTTGGTAGAAATTTGATATCTTTATTTCCGTCTCAGGAAATAGTTTTTTTTCCACAAGGAATTGTGATGTCTTTCTACGGAATCGCGGGTCTTTTTATTAGCTCCTATTTATGGTGCACAATTTCGTGGAATGTAGGTAGTGGTTATGATCGATTTGA